ACAGATCGTATGGTCGGTCACAAATTGGGAGAATTCGCACCTACTCTCACTTTCGTGAGACACGCGAGAAACGATAATAAATCTCGTCGTTAGTCGTTCTACTAAGTATTCATGTGAAAAGCCTTATCTTAATAGTATTTAGACTTAAGAGTCTTTATCTTATAGTAAGAGTATAGGTATATTTATTTTCTTTTTCTAGTATACTAATAAGACTTATACTTTTCTGACTTATCTTATACTATACTTCACCTAGGCACTTATCATTCATTGGCGGGGGAGAACTTTTATGATAAAGAACAAAAATTCGGATAGAGAAGCAAAAGTTTTAGCTCAACATATATGTATGTCTGTCTTCAAAGCACGAAGAGTAATTGATCAGATTCGCGGACGTTCTTATGAGGAAACACTCATGATACTGGAACTAATGCCTTATTGGGCATCTTATCCAATTTTAAAATTAGTTTATTCTGCAGCAGCAAATGCTAGTCATAATATGGGTTTGAATGAAGCTGATTTATTTATTAGTAAAGCTGAAGTCAATAGAGGTGCTATTGTGAAAAAGTTAAGACCTCGGGCTCGAGGACGTAATTATCTGATAAAAAAAACCACTTGTCATATAAAGATTTTTTTAAAAGAAAAATATAAAATTTAGATTCCTATTTAGAAAAAAATGGATGGAAAAATAATAGAAAAATATGGGACAAAAAATAAATCCACTTGGTTTCAGACTTGGAATAACTCAAAGTCATCATTCTTTTTGGTTCGCAAAACCAAAGAATTTTTCCCTGGGTCTACAAGAAGATGAAAGAATACGGAATTGTATTAAGGACTATGTAAAAAAAAATAAGAAAATATCCTCGGGTTTAGAAGGAATTGTCCGTATAGGAATTAAAAAAAGAATAGATTTGATTCAAGTCATAATCTATATTGGATTTCCCAATTTATTAATAGAAGGACGAACACGGGGAGTCGAAGAATTACAGATGAATGTACAAAAAGAGTTTCATTCTGTAAATAGGAGACTCAACATTGCTATCACAAGAATTGAAAAGCCTTATGGACAACCTAATATTCTTGCAGAATATATAGCTTTACAATTAAAAAATAGAGTATCATTTCGAAAGGCAATGAAAAAAGCTATTGAATTAACTGAACAAACGGGTACAAAAGGAATTCAAGTGCAAATTGCAGGGCGTATCGACGGAAAAGAGATTGCACGTGTCGAATGGATCAGAGAAGGCAGGGTTCCTTTACAAACAATTCGCGCTAAAATTGATCACTGTTCCCATACAATTAGAACTATCTATGGAGTCTTAGGCATCAAAATTTGGATATTTGTAAACCAAGAATAAGAAAATAAGAATAATGGACCTTTTTTTATCTCGCCATTCTGCTCATCGATAGAAAAAATTTAGAAACTCTTTTCTTCTTTTTCTTAATCAAAGAAAAACGAACAATTATAATTATATAAGGTTGAATAAAAATTTGATTTATCCTTTATTTAAATTTAATTTAGATTTTAGTATAATTGCTATGCTCAGTGTGTGACTCGTTAATTTTTTCTTTAGAGTTGAGAATTTAGATTGAAAAAAAAGGCTGACCCCACTATAAACTTAGTAATTATAAAAACTAAAGAAACTCAAAACTAATAACCAACTTATTGCTTCGTATTGTCGAGATCCCAAGAAACAGTCACTATATGACTGAATCGATTATATAGTTGTAGCAACTGAAATTCTTTTCATAAAAAAGAAATCTGATTATGAATTGTGAAAAAAAGGGATGTGGAAAAAAGGAAGGATGATAGAAAGAGAGAATAAAGATCTCAATGATATATGATTCCCATATGTATGGTTTATGAAGAATTACCCCATAAAAAAGGCAGTGTTATAAAGCATCAACATCAAATAAAAATACAAAATATACAATTACAATAGAATACAAAATATACAAATAAAAAATAGAAAGAAAATAGAAACATAGAAGAAAATATAAGAAATATAATAAAAAAAATGAAATTAAAATAATAATCTAAATAATCTAATCAATATGGATAATATAGTCAGTCTATTATGTATGTAATAAGATAGATAAAGAAATAATAAGATATCAAAGATAGAAAAATAGATAATAGAAATAATAAAAAATAGAGAATAATTGAATTGAGCTTCGGGTTAAAAAAAACTGAGGAGATTGACTCGAAAACAAATAACAGATTTTGTTGAGAGCTCCATTGCAGAGTTCAGGCCTAAGTATTAATAGAGAAGCTATGGGAACGATGGAACCTGTGATTACATAGGATTTTCTTGAAAACGAATCAATCCTAATGATTCATTGGGTAGGATGGCGGAATGAACCAATAAAAAATGGATTTCTTCTAAATGGTCATGAATTGACCCTACAAATGAAGGAGGAAAGAGTCAATATTCGCCCGCGAAACCTTTCTTTATTTTTATTTAATTTAATAATTTTATTTCTTGATAAAAAAATTAGTATATTCTTTCTTAGAATGAAATACATAAATACATGTGTATATGTAATATTATTGAATCATTTCATTCGCGAGGAGCTGGATGAGAAGAAACTCTCATGTCCAGCTTTGCAGTAGAGATGGAATTCAGAAATAACCATCAACTATAACCCCAAAAGAACCAGATTTCGTAAACAACATAGAGGTAGAATGAAAGGGATATCTTGCCGAGGCAATCATATTTGTTTTGGCAGATACGCTCTTCAGGCACTTGAACCTGCTTGGATCACAGCTAGACAAATAGAAGCAGGGCGAAGAGCAATGACACGATATGCGCGTCGTGGTGGAAAGATATGGGTACGTATCTTTCCCGACAAACCTGTTACTGTAAGACCTACAGAAACACGTATGGGTTCGGGCAAGGGATCCCCCGAATATTGGGTATCTGTTGTTAAACCGGGCCGAATACTTTATGAAATGAGTGGAGTATCAGAAACTGTAGCCAAAACTGCTATGGAAATAGCTGCATGCAAAATGCCTATACGAACTCAATTTGTTATTTCAGGATAGGTAAACAAAAGTAAAAGAAGAAGGAGTATTGAGAATGAAAAAACAACCACGGATTTCTTTATCTCTGGACAGACAATATTTCTTTTTTCCATTATCCCTTGCATTGAAATAAGAGATTAAAATAAAAATGATATGATTCAACCTCAGACCCTTTTGAATGTAGCGGATAACAGTGGAGCTCAAGAATTGATGTGTATTCGAATCATAGGAACTGGCAATCACCGATATGCTCATATCGGCGATGTTATTGTTGCTGTAATCAAAGAAGCAGTGCCCAACATGCCTATAGAAAGATCAGAAATAATTAGAGCTGTGATTGTACGTACGTGTAAAGAACTCAAACGTGATAATGGCATGATAATACGATATGATGACAATGCAGCGGTTATCATTGATCAAGAAGGAAATCCAAAAGGAACTCGAATTTTTGGTGCGATTGCTCGAGAATTGCGACAATTGAATTTTACTAAAATAGTTTCATTAGCACCAGAAGTCTTATAGATGAAAAATAGGATATATCCTATACTATATCTATTCTATATCTATAATCTATCATATGGAATATTTATATTTATAATATTCAAATATCTGAAATAAATCCGATTAATAGAATAGATATAATAGATTGTGTCTCATGCATATACTTTAAATTTCTAATAATTTTTTATAATTTAAGAATTTCAAAAAAAAATTCAATAAAAAATAAAACAAAAAAGAAGCATGTTGATTATATCAAAATTAGGAGGCACCAATAACTATAGTTCGTCATGGGTAGGGACATTATTGCCGATATATTAACTTCTATAAGAAATGCTGACATAGATCAAAAGGGAAGAGTTCAAATAGTATCTACTAATATCACTAAAAACATTGTGAAAATACTTTTACGAGAAGGTTTTATTGAAAATGTTCGAAAACATCAAGAAAGTCAAAAAAAATTCTTGGTTTTAACCTTACGACATAGAAAGACTAGGAAAGGGAATAAAATAATTTTAAAGCGTATCAGCCGACCCGGTCTACGAATCTATTCCAACTATCAACGAATTCCTAAGATTTTAGGCGGAATGGGAATTGTAATTCTTTCTACTTCTCGAGGTATAATGACAGATCGAGAAGCTCGACTAGAAAAAATTGGAGGAGAAATTTTGTGTTATATATGGTGATTTTCCTGAGTACCCTAATTTTCTCTCGAACTTACTATTTGTAAAATAGAGAGGAGAAGTGAATTATAGAACTCTTCCTCTATTAGTTGATACTTAAAGGGGGTTCCCTGGAATGAAAGAACAAAAATTAATTCATGAGGGTTTAATTACTGAATCACTTCCCAACGGTATGTTCCGAGTTCAGTTAGATAATGAAGATCTAATTCTAGGTTATATTTCAGGAAGAATCCGGCGCAGTTTTATACGTATACTACCCGGAGATCGAGTAAAAATTGAAATGAGTCGTTATGATTCAACCAGGGGACGTATAATTTATAGACTTCGCAAAAAAGATTCGAACGATTAGATCATTCTTTTAAACATCCTTTTCATAGGGATATAATTCGAAAGTTCAAAAATGCAATAAACTGATTTTTTTTTCAAAAAAAAAAATAGATTCAGAATGAAAGTAAGGAATGATAAATATGAAAATAAGGGCTTCTGTTCGTAAAATTTGTGAAAAATGTCGCTTGATTCGTAGGCGGGGGCGAATTAGAGTCATTTGTTCCAATCCGAGACATAAACAGAGACAGGGGTAATCCTTCTCAAGTTTTAAATCAAGAACTTTTTAAAAGAAAAACTCATGTACATGTAACATGTACATGTAAAAAGAAAGAAAAAAGAATTTGTTTTCATATGAAATGGATATTCCTTTATCTGTATCTTTATGTAGATTTCTGATTCTTCTTTCTTTTTATTTTATTCTTATGAATATGATCTAATAAAATATGACAAAACCTATAGCAAAAATTGGTTTACGTAAGAATGCACGTATTGGTTCAAATAAGAGTGAACGTAGAATACCAAAAGGAGTTATTCATGTTCAAGCGAGTTTCAACAATACTATTGTAACTGTTACAGACGTACGAGGTCGGGTGGTTTCTTGGGCTTCCGCAGGTACTTCTGGATTCAGAGGTACAAGAAAGGGAACACCCTATGCTGCTCAAGCCGCAGCATTTAATGCTATTCGTACATTAGTTGATCAGGGTATGCAACGAGCAGAAGTTATGATAAAGGGTCCCGGTCTCGGAAGAGATGCGGCATTACGAGCCATTCGTAGAAATGGGATGCTATTAAGTTTCGTACGTGATGTAACACCCATGCCGCATAATGGATGTCGCCCCCCTAAAAAAAGACGTGTGTAGAAATAAGAATTCAAGAGATTCCAAGAGAAATAAATGATTCAATGATCTGATCCAATAATCATAAATAAAAGAAAAATAAGAGTATGGTTCGAGAAGAAGTAGCAGGATCCACTCGAACACTACAGTGGAAATGTGTTGAATCAAGAGTAGACAGCAAGCGTCTTTATTATGGTCGTTTCGTTTTGTCCCCGCTTATGAAAGGTCAAGCCGATACCATAGGTATTGCCATGCGAAGGGCTTTACTTGGAGAAATAGAAGGAACATGTATCACACGTGCAACATCTGAAAATGTGCTGCATGAATATTCTACAATAGCAGGTATTGAAGAATCAGTACATGAGATTTTAATAAATTTGAAAGAGATTGTATTGAGAAGTAATCTCTATGGAGTTAGGGACGCATCCATTTGCGTCAGGGGTCCAAAATACATAACAGCTCAAGATATCATCTCACCACCTTCTGTAAAAATAGTTGATACGACACAGCATATAGCTAACCTGACAGAACCAATTGATTTGTGTATTAAATTACAAATCAAGAGAGATCGCGGATATCGTATGAAATCCACAAACGACTCTCACGATGGAAGTTATCCTATGGATATTGTATCTATGCCTGTTCGAAATGCGAATCATAGTATTCATTCTTATGGGAATGGGGATGAAAAACAAGAGATACTCTTTCTAGAAATATGGACGAATGGAAGTTTAACTCCTAAAGAAGCACTTTATGAGGCTTCTCGTAATTTGATTGATTTATTGATTCCTTTTCTACATGCAGAGGAAGAGGACATGAATTTCGAGGAAAATGAAAACAGATGGAATCTGCCCCTTTTTTCCTTTCAAGACAGATTCACTAATCTCAAGAAAAACAAAAAAGGAATTCCATTGACGTGTATTTTTATTGACCAATCAGAATTGTCTTCCAGGACCTATAATTGTCTCAAAAGGTCCAATATACATACATTATTGGACCTTTTGAGTCACAGTCAAGAAGATCTTATGAAAATGAAATATTTTCGAATAGAAGATGTAAAACAGATATTGGGCACTCTACAGAAGCATTTTGCAATCAATTTACCTAATAAAAAGTTTTCATTTTAAATCCATTGGAATTTTTTCTTTTTTTAGTTTTTAGAAATAAATAAAATAAATAAAGAATAGAATAAGTTTTTAATCTCCGACACGGTCCATATATTTGCAGAATAGATCATAATAAGATTGATGTATCTAGGGAAGATCCAGAAGGGGATCTTCCTTAGATACCTATGTCGTGGTATTTCACGGTTTAATCAATTTGAAAAAGACCTAAAGTTAGGGATTTCTCAATAGGTAAAGTTGCTCCAATACCTAACCAAAGAGCTACTGCGGTACCGATCAAAAAGACTGTTGTAGCTACTGGACGACGAAATGGATTTTGGAATTTATTGACATTCTCTAAAAAAGGTACTGTCAATAATCCTATTGGTACTGAAACCATTAAAAGAACACCCAATAACTTATTGGGTACTGTGCGAAGTATTTGAAATACGGGAAAGAAGTACCATTCGGGTAATATTTCCAACGGAGTTGCAAACGGATCCGCTGGTTCACCGATCATTGACGGCTCTAGAACTGCTAAACCCACAGTACATGCAATAGTGCCTAGAATTACTACTGGAAAAATATATAAAAGATCATTGGGCCATGCAGGTTCTCCATAATAATTATGTCCCATCCCTTTAGCCAATTTAGCTCTTAATACAGGATCATTCAAATCAGGTTTCTTTGTTATTTGGATAGGTGAATTCTTGTGGATCCATCCCCCAAAGGAACCGGACATGATAATTTTTTATCATCCGGCTCGAGCAAGAATCAAAAGAATCACAGAAATAGATCCATAGAACATAAATAGGTCCATAGAAGATCTATATTTCATATATATCTACATATATAATGTAGAATGACTCTATGTAAGAAAAGATTTATAAAATTCCATTTCCCCGAGTTTCAACGATTCATTATTAATTGCAAAGAATTCAGTTCTGGCAACAAGGAAATGCTCAATATCCAAGTAGGCTTACAAATTTGATCATGATCAAGTGCTTTTTGGATTGTCTCATGTCTTTTGGTTGGTATTTATCCCCACAACATCTCGATTGTATTACATACAAAAATACAAAATTTTTACTTGTTACTAATAAAGTCTAGCCCCTGTTCTTCTTTAGATCCCCTATTTAACTCCAATAGTATCATAGATTCAGGGTCGATGCAGAGGAAATGAATGCATCTACATACTATAAAAAATTTACTAAGATTACTATCAAATTAATACTATAAATTAATTATAAGAAAATTACTAAAAAAAAAAAAGAAAAATCAAAAAAAAAGTGGAATAAATAGAACATTGGATCATTCTATTCTATTCTAGGGATCTTACGGAGCCTGTTCATGCATGACATGATTCGGGTATGATCATAGAAAATATTCTCCTTAAGTGAACCGGCCTATCCTATGCTACATATAAGGGACTGACGTGATGGTTGGATGCGGAGACACGTTAGGTTGTGAATTCCAACGTGGCGGATAAAATCATATATCTGCATGGACCAATCAATAGTTCAAGTCACACACTCCCATAATCCATCCTCTTTTAGAAAAATATACTTCAACTATTTGATTCGTATCAAATAAACAATACTTCAGAGTTGAATAGAAGTATCCAAATAACATGCCTTATTTTTAAATAATCCATATTTGTAGCAATGAAAGACTCTCGTTCCTCCCCGATATGATAAATTACAAAGATCTATGATCTGCCTTCTCTATAAAGGACCCGAAATACCTTGCTTACGTATCATTGGAAAGTGCATTAACATAAATACGGCAGTAAGAAGAGGCAATACAAAAGTATGTAAACTATAAAAACGAGTCAAAGTAGACTGGCCCACACTAGCACTTCCACGTAATAATTCTACCAAGGGTGATCCTATTATAGGAATAGCTTCAGGCACGCCTGTTACAATTTTTACTGCCCAATAGCCAATTTGGTCCCGAGGTAAGGAATAACCAGTTACGCCAAAAGATGCGGTCAATACAGCGAGAACCACCCCTGTAACCCAAGTTAATTCGCGGGGTTTTTTAAAACCACCTGTAAGATACACACGAAATACGTGCAAGATCATCATTAGAACCATCATACTTGCTGACCATCGATGAACTGATCGAATTAACCAACCGAAGTTGACCTCAGTCATTATGTATTGAACAGAGGAAAAAGCCTCTGTAACAGTTGGACGATAGTAAAAGGTCATAGCAAAACCCGTAGCTACTTGTACTAAAAAACAAGTAAGCGTAACCCCCCCTAGACAATAAAATATGTTGACATGAGGAGGAACATATTTACTAGTTATATCATCTGCAATCGCTTGAATCTCGAGACGTTCCTCGAACCAATCATATACTTTATTGAGATAGGTAACCCAAGAAAGACTCCCCCTCTGAGAGCCGTATATGAGAATTTCATCTCGTACGGCTCAAACCGAAACACACAAATACTGGGTTCAACGGATATGGAATAGAGAGTTTCAAACTTCTTGTGGCTTAGCCGCTTGACTCGATTTGACCCAAAGATACCAAGTAAGAAAAATCCGGAATCTTTTCTTTGTGATGATAATGCTAAGAAATAAAATCTCAAGTTGGCTCATCCATCTTTCTTTATGTTAATCGTGACAGGCCTCTTGAATCTTCTCTTCCCTATCTTTTTTTTTGTTTGATAGGAATTCTCTTGTTGAGACCCTATGAATCAATTGAAACCTCAGATTCATACTAGAACCACGATGATTTAAGAAAGTCAAAACTAAACTCAAAGGTTTTCTGAGTAAAAACCATTTGATCATCACTTCTTCAATGAATGTAATAACTCAACAAAATATAGAGAAAGAGGTTTATTTTGGTCAAAAGAAGTATGAAAGAAAAATTGTTTTATTTATAAAAGACCTATTTCCATTTTTTTTTTAATCCGGTTGCGAGGTCTGAATAATAGGTATGAATCATAGTTCAAATATTTCTTTTCTTGATCTATTCTATATAGTCCGTGCTTCAGAGACTATAATAAATATCTGACGAGGTAGAATCATCTTGATAGAGATGACAGGTCCATTCTCTGTATTATCAATAGGATCAATTATAACAAGTCACACGCTCATATTCCGGAAATGAAATATCGAAACAAATAAATTTCACGATCGAACTACCAGAATGAAATCCAAGTCTTAGGTAATATTAAGTTGAAGTATTAAGTATTTTAAGCATTAAGTAAATATGAGTAAAATACTATTTTTTGATTGAAAAACTAGGACTTCCTAGTTTTTATGAACTAATTCATTGAAATTCCATCCAGTAAAACAGATGAATTATAAATTTCTAAAATAATAGATAGAAATATTGCAAATAGAGCCATTGCAACTCCCATAAGTGGTGTAGTCCCCCACCCTGGAGCTACTTTTCCATATTCCGAATTCAATGGTTTCAATAAACTCCCTACGCCAGTTCGTCTTGGCCCAGATCTAGAACTACTCTCAACGGTTTTTGTAGCCATAAATCCTCTTTCATCATGGGTTGAAATCTGTTGACTTTGTATACCATTCCGTTGTAGTTGTAAATAAACGACATTATCGTGATCCTTTGTGATCTTGAAATTATCGAAAAAATGGAAACAGCAACCCTAGTCGCCATCTCCATATCCGGGTTACTTGTAAGCTTTACTGGGTATGCCTTATATACCGCTTTTGGGCAACCCTCTCAAAAATTAAGAGATCCCTTCGAAGAACATGGGGACTAGTTGAAGTAATGAGCCCCCTATTCATATTGGGGCTCATTACTTCAATGGAAATAATGAAAAATCATTTCATTTTTTTAGTTGGAACTTTAGGTGGTTCTCGAAAAAAGATAGCGAAAAAAATTATCCCTAAAGTTGAAACTAAGAGGAATGTATAAACCAATGCTTCCATAGATTTGATCGTGGTTTACAATTATAGCTTCCACACCTATTCATTTTGGATCATTTACTAAAGAAATTCTAAATTGAGATTTACAATTTACTATTACTAACTATTACATTACTAACTGTTACTATTATGACTATATATATAGTCATATCTTATTAATTCTATTTCTTCTATATTTATATTGTATTATTCTTATTCTATTTCTAATTATATATATATATTATTCTAATATTTATATATTATTTTTATATATTATTATATTATTCTAATAGTCTAATAAACTAATAGTCTAATAAAATATATTATATCTATTTTATATCTATTTATACATAAAAATAATAAAAATATAGAAATAAAATAGAAAATAAATAGATATTTATCTAATTTATATATTAGTATTGGTATATTAGATTAATAATTAGATTAATATATTAGGAAATATTGAATATGAAATGAAATAGATAATAGATTCAATTAATATAGAAAAGAGAAATTATAGCTTAATTATAGAAATTAACAAATTATAAATACTAAATAGCTAAATATTATATATTATATATAAATATAATAGAAAAATATAATAGAAATCTAAATTTATATACTCTAAATACCAGAATAAAATAAAAAAAAAATAGAGGCAAAAGATGGCAAAGGAATTTTGTATCAGACTACTTGTTTCCTTGTAGTTGGATCTCCAAGTTTTTGGAATGCTCCAAATTCCACTTGAGCATCCAAATCTGGATCAATACCGGCAAAAACATCTCTGAACAAGGTTCTGGCGCCGTGCCAAATGTGTCCGAAAAAGAAGAGCAAAGCAAACGTAGCATGCCCAAAAGTGAACCAACCCCTTGGACTGCTACGAAAAACACCATCGGATTTCAAAGTAGCCCGGTCTAATTCAAAAATTTCACCTAATTGGGCACGTCTAGCATATTTTTTTACAGTAGCAGGATCACTATAAATGACTCCATTGAGTTCGCCACCATAGAATTCAACAGTTACCCCTACTTGTTCAACACTATACTTGGATTCTGCCCTTCTAAAAGGAACATCGGCCCTCACAATTCCGTCTCCATCTACCAAAACTACCGGAAATGTTTCAAAAAAGGTAGGCATACGACGTACAAAGAGTTCGTGCCCTTCTTTATCTCTAAATATGGGGTGCCCTAACCACCCAACAGCTATTCCATCCCCGTTATCCATTGAGCCTGCTCTGAATAATCCTCCTTTCGCCGGATTATTACCAATGTAATCGTAAAAAGCTAATTTTTCGGGAATTTTAGACCAAGCTTCCGACAAGCTCAGATTTTCGGCTAGTCCGGCCCCAACTCTTCTATATATTTCTTGCTGGAAGTACCCCTGATCCCACTGATAACGAGTGGGGCCAAATAATTCGATTGGGGTAGTTGCTGAACCATACCACATAGTTCCAGCAACAATGAAAGCTGCAAAAAAAACAGCAGCAATACTACTGGAAAGCACAGTTTCAATATTACCCATGCGTAATCCTTTGTATAGACGTTGAGGCGGACGGACACTAAGATGAAATAGACCCGCTAATATACCCAATGTACCCGCTGCAATATGATGAGAAGCTATTCCCCCCGGAACAAAAGGATCAAAACCTTCCGCACCCCACGCTGGATTTACAGATTGTACTTTTCCGGTTAGTCCATAAGGATCAGACACCCATATTCCAGGACCATATAAGCCTGTTACATGAAATGCACCAAAGCCAAAGCAAGCGACTCCTGAAAGAAATAAATGAATTCCAAAGATCTTGGGCAAATCTAAAGAAGGTTTTCCCGTACGTTCATCACAGAATATTTCTAGGTCCCAATACACCCAATGCCAGATAGCTGCCAAGAAGCACAAGCCAGAAAACAAAATATGTGCCCCTGCCACGCCTTCATAACTCCAAATGCCCGGATTCGTTATAGTTCCTCCCGAGATACTCCAACCTCCCCACGAATTGGTTATTCCTAAACGAGTCATGAAGGGTATAACGAACATACCTTGTCTCCACATTGGATCAAGAACAGGGTCAGAGGGATCAAAAACTGCTAATTCATATAGAGTCATCGAGCCGGCCCAACCAGAAACTAGAGCTGTATGCATTATATGTACAGAAAGTAATCGACCGGGATCATTCAATACAACAGTATGAACACGATACCAAGGCAAACCCATGTAAATACCCCTTTCTGAAAAAGAAATAGACATTATGTAACTTTATCGCATTGGAAAAGACTAGACCGTGTATTTCACCTGTTCGGTAGATTTTGTATAGGAAAAGATTTATATTTATTTGTATTCCCTTCTTTTATTTTTAATGAAATAGAAAGAGAAGGGAACAATTCTCTTTATTTCTATTTAGAAGAACAAAGAGAAACAGATCTTATTCTATACTCGATAAGTACCAATACGCAATGGGAGGATTTTGAGGGAAAAAGAATGCATAGATACTTTTTATAATTCGAAATCATTCGAACAATCGGCTGATCTGATCGATTCCGTTCGTTACAATTTTTCTTTATTCATTCTGTCTTCCTCTATGAACCTTCCAGTCCTATATTCCTATATATAAAGTATATATCTATATACTAATATACTAATATTCTAAATTAGAATCTATAAATATATACTCTAAATACTCTAATTTTATCTATTTTATCTAGATAATAATCTATATATCTAATAATATTAAGTTCTATTTTCTATAATATATAATATATAGAATAGAAAATTCTAATATATAATATAGAAATAGAAAAGAAAGAGAAAAAATGATGAAGACAATAAAACCCATTGTTACGTTTCCATATTAAAGTAAAGTATAGTACTTCATTTTTTTTATCTTAATGCCCATTGGTGTTCCAAAAGTACCTTTTCGGAATCCTGGAGAGGAAGATGCAGCTTGGGTTGACGTATAGTGCGACTTGTCAGACATATGGATCATATGGTATTTCCCCGTTATCTCCCCCGATCGAGTATTCTCTATTTCGCCCAATCCAATAAATAGATATTCAATCTTGTATTGATTGAACAATCAATAATTTGGAGCGTGAAGCACAAAAATTCCTATTGGGGATGAATATTATCAATTCAAATAATTGATGGTTTACTTGGACTGATAAAGTATCCAGGCTCCGTTCAGAGAATACCAAATTGGAAATGGTAAGAGTAAAAGTAATAGAATGGGAGTGTAAATGTAGTAATATAAATAAGAAATATTAAATAGAAATAGAAAAAAAATATAAAAAATATAATAATATTAGATAATTAAATATTAAATATTAAATAAAGAATATAAAAATAAAATATAAATTTAATTAAAGTATTAATAAATTATGAAATTCATTAATAATTAAATAGAATATATTAAATAGAATATAATAGAACTTACTATAATAGACTATAATAGAATATTCTAATATAATCTATTATGTAGAATATATGATGATTGCACGATTACCACTTGTATCATAGACTATTCATATACTTACTATAGGGATAATCTAAAACTGCCTACCAATAGAGTAGTATTATTAATACATCGAATATTTTGGGGAAAGTTATGAAACAATTGAAAAAAAAAGAAGTGGTACTGGAATCATTTGACCTATATGCGCAAATGGAATTCGGGCAAATCTTCCCCCGGAGTAGAACAAGAACCTAAAAGAATTGAAAGGGTCCATTCAGGAACAAGAAAATTACATCGTAATTTGAATTTCGATGAAACAATACATCAATGAGAAGTTAGTTCAATAAGTTCATAAAATTCTTTTTTCTATTCTACATTATAGAATATAGGGAAGGAGGGCAAAACTCATGTTAAAAAAAAAAAGAAATAGGACTGGAATCAATACATTGATTTTTTTTTCGCAATTCTTTCGAACCGTATGCATCCAAAGGTGCACGTACGGTTCCTCAGGGATACAATTTTTCCCTAATCAACCGACTTCATCGAGAAAGATTACTTTTTTTAGGACAAGAGGTTGATAGCGAGATCTCGAATCAACTTGTTGGTCTCATGGTATACCTCAGCATAGAGGATGATACTAGGGATCTTTATTTGTTTATAAATTCTCCAGGCGGATGGGTAATACCAGGAATAGCCATTTATGATACTATGCAATTTGTGTCACCGGATGTACATACAGTATGTATGGGATTAGCCGCTTCAATGGGATCTTTCATTCTGGTTGGAGGAGAAATTACCAAACGTCTAGCATTCCCTCACGCTTGGCGCCAATGAGTTTTTTTTATTTGAGAAAAAAATACTATGCCTTCGCTGTATCGAATATGAATCAAATAAAGAATAAGTAATAATAGCATGGCACTTCGAGTTCGATATGAACAAACCATTAGTGTTTTTTTCTAACATGAGATTTTGTATCGAGATAGTAGTATGAAAGAAGGGTTATTCCCAAGTTGATTTTATGTGTCAAGCAAGAGTCAATTTCAGCGTCACAAACCATTATTCTTCCACACCAGAAGTATCTTTCTTATTTTTATGTTATGATAAGAAAGAGTCAAAAAAATGGAAAAAATAAATTTCTCCTTCTTGGATCATATCAAAAAGAAACTTTGGGATTGCTAAACCACAGACGAGATAAATAGATAAACATATAAAGCAACAGAACCATCATAGTATCTTTTTTACTACTACGAAAGGAAGGGTGGTAAATGGATCATTTAACGATTTGGATCGGATGGGTTCTTTTTCTTCTTTTCGATAGAATTTCTTCTATCGAAAAAATAAATTCCATTGCAGAGCCGTATGCAATGTACAAAAGATGCCCGTACGGTTGTTTAATTCTATTTTTTATTGTTATTTTGATTATCCCTTACTTTAACCCAATCGTGCGATATATAGATAGAAGAACCATTCATGATGTTATATCAATATCATCAGGGTTATGATTCACCAACCTGCTAGTTCTTTTTACGAGGCACAAGCAGGGGATTTTATTCTGGAAGCAGAAGAACTATTGAAGCTTCGCGAAACTCTCACAAAAGTTTATGTACAAAGAACGGGCAACCCTTTATGGGTTATATCCGAAGATATGGAAAGGGATGTTTTTATGTCAGCAACAGAAGCCCAAGCTTATGGCATCGTTGATCTTGTAGCGATCGAAAATGAAAATACTAGGGATTCCATATAAATATAAGAATTCCGTTTCAAAATTTGAAATTTCCGTGTGAATAGAAATCATTCATAATCATCAACCATCAGGTTAAGATCGATCTAAGCCAACCCGCTCTATTCTATCTAGAATGAGATTCTATAGACACGCCATGCCAACCATTAAACAACTTATTAGAAACGCAAGACAGCCAATAAGAAATGTCACGAAATCTCCCGCTCTTCGAGGATGTCCTCAGCGTCGAGGAACATGTACTAGGGTGTATGTGCGACTCGTTCAGTTCAGATCATGATGAGTTTGAAGAAATGCAAAAGTATCAACGACCACTATCAATGAATTAGGATAGATAGAGTAGAAGACGGCCATTTAATTTACTAGTATCTAAAAATGAAGATCTATCATCTACCTAATTATGTTATGAATTTATGGTTTCTATTGGTGCAAATCCAATCACTCCGTTTGAGATGAGAAGGGATTCTCCATTGGTAACAAATAGTTATTCATTAAGCGGAGGAAAAAGGTTATGCTCCTATTCCTTTTCTTGAAAAAACGGACTAACAAGGTCAGCTACCTAGCCAACTTTCAGAATTAAATGCCGTCACTGTATGGATAGCTTTTTTTGTGAAAAGGACTATTACTTTCTAATTAGAATTGAAAAAAGAATTCTAATTGAAAAATGGATGGGTAGAGCCAAAGAGTGTGAACTATACAAGTTCACAATAAAATTTGATGAAATGAAAGAAGAGGCTCCGGTGTATAGAGAGGACCTCACCGTTTCAGAAGTTGCCATAGAAACGAGGAAACCCACTATTCTTTTTTATTTAGTAGCAGTCGAATTTCTTATTTACAGGCGAGATACCTTGAAGAAAGAAAAAATCGTGGTCGGGAAGGTCATAGTCGCAAAAGCCATTGGAATTTATATTTTATATATTGGAAGAATCCGCTTTGTTATTAATTGACCGGAAGAAAAGGATGACTGAAAGAAGAGAAATCAATTAGTTATTCAAGAAAGTTTCATTTGATTCAATGACCAGAGTTAAACGAGGATATACAGCTCGGAGACGTCGAAAAAAGATTCGTTTATTTGCATCAACCTTTATAGGGGCTCATTCAAGACTTACTCGAACAACTATTCAACAAAGAATGAGAGCTTTGGTTTCCTCTCATCGAGATAGGAGCAGGAAAAAGAGAGATTTTCGTCGTTTGTGGATCACTCGGATAAATGCGGTAACTCGCGAGGATAGGCTATTCTATAGTTATAGCCTATTCATCAACAATCTGTACAAGAGACAATTGCTTCTGAATCGTAAAATACTTGCGCAAATAGCCCTATCAAATAAGAATTGTTTTGATATTATTTCAAATAAAATCATCAATCAAAAATAAAAAAAAAATACAAATCAAATAAAGGAATAAAAGAATCTTAATAGAATCTATTATACATGAAACAAGAATGATTGAAAAAGGATTTCCCGGAGAAAGGACTCCGGGAAGATAGAATAAAAAGAAATTAAGATTTGAGTAGTAAGAATAAACGAACATTTTTCAAGAAAAAAAGATTTCTTCCCCATTTTTCCTTTTTTATAATACAAGAATCAAATCTGGATTCTAGTTTTTTCGAGCAAAAATTAATATAAGCTTGAGTCCTCAATTGGAGTTTTGAGGAGTATATTTATTTATTTTTGGTTCTAGGAATTTTTGGTTCTAGGACCGGTAGTTCTAGGGATCGACTCCACTCTCTCCAATTGTTTCTCATTATTACGAAAAGGTAACAAAGATAAAATACGAGCTTGTTTTATAGCAATAGTAATTAATCGTTGTTGTTTCAAGGTCAACCTATTCGTCCGTCTAGATAAGATTTTTCCTTGTTCACTAAGAAATCGACTAATTAAACTCATGTTTCTATAATCGATTCGATCCCCCGATCCAATTGGGGGTAAACGCCTACGAAAAGATCGCTTGGATTTACGAAAAGGTTGTTTGGATTTATCCATGGTTTGCTTATTCCTTGTTTGTTTATTCCTTCTATTTCTATATAAAAGAATCTATAAAATAGAATTCTCTTTTTTTTCTTATTTATTTAAGATTCGACCAAAATAGGATTTGGTTTGTATTATATATGTTAAGATGTAAAGTTATGTTAAGATGTAAAGTTCTTACTCTTCCCGCTACTTGGAAAAATCACACACACATTCCGTTCCACCTATTTCTTTATTTCCCCATGAATCGTATACTTTTGACAATAGCGACAAAATTTTCTAAATTCTAGTCGATTGGGTGTATTGTGTCGATTCTTTTGAGTAATATATCTAGAAATGCCCGGCGATTCTTTATTGACACCCTTTCGAACACAACAGGTACATTCCAAAATCACTATAATTCTGATATCTTTACCCTTGGCCATGAACCTCCTTTTCATTTTGGATCGACTTCACTTTAGAACTCTCTTCATTTTCTTTTTGATCCGAACCAAATAAAAAAAAATCTAGATTCTATATCTAGACTATATTAATAAAAGTTACTAACTAGAAATGAAATTTGTAAATATTTTCTTTTTCAAATTATTAAAATTATTAGAATTCGAATAACTTCGGAGTACTATAATTTAAAATAGAATTACTATGAATAACTAGAACTATAAAGAAAAAGAGTCATATTCATTAATAGAAGAATATTAAGAATATCGTAATAATTAATTAATACAATTTTTTCTAACTATGAATTATTCCTATCCTAATCTCAGTATTTTATTCTTTCTATGTTAAAATTTAGTCGCCCCTAGACTGGATCCACATTTCCATTTCTTTTCCAAAAAATCCTATCGTAGATTCACTGTATTTTGACTGAGGTTCGATACACTCTTTCTCTTTCTTTTTTTTTAGGATAGGAAAGCAAAAGGAAGCGAAATTGGAGCCATGTTACGTAGAATTGTATCTCAAATCTTCTTCATTTCTTCACAGATCAATACAAGAATTCAATCAGGATGAAAAAAAGGGGAATGACAAGGCATCCGGAAATAAACGATTAATTTCTATCAATAGACCTGCTAAAGACCCAAACCATAGAGTGGTTAGCACAGGTGCCGTTGAGAGATATGTTTTTATATCTCGCATTGAAAATCCTCCTTCTTCTTTTATTTTCTATTTTTTTCTTATTTATTTTAATTCTTTATTTGTATTGTATATTGTAATACATATATAGTCCTAGTTCGATATTCTAATACATAGATCATAGATAACCCGATATTTTATTTCAAGATCATTTGTTTTTGCTTGAAATAAAATTAGAATTAGGAATTACTAACTAAAATGCATATGTAGAATGACCCAGCAGATTCAATTTTTCAGCTCCCTAAAAAAATGACAAGAATATTTTCTACCTATCTATATAGGTAGAGCAAAAAAGAAGGATGTGGAAAACAAGACATGTATTTTATACAATGACACTATACAACAATTTTTAAAAGGGATGTAGCGCAGCTTGGTAGCGCGTTTGTTTTGGGTACAAAATGTCACAGGTTCAAATCCTGTCATCCCTACCTATTCTTTCTCCTATGGACAGTTACGAGGGATTCATTGAGTAAGATCGGGAAATTTTGGACATAATCTTCCATTTGTACATACTATATGTACATGTACACAAGACCCCTCAGGGGTAAAAAAATCCTTTTCTTTACACTTTACAATCGTATCTACTGTTATAGGATATAAGAAAGCGCTCTTAGTTCAGTTCGGTAGAACGCGGGTCTCCAAAACCCGATGTCGTAGGTTCAAATCCTACAGAGCGTGATTCCGTTTATGTTATGTCGAATTACAATGAAATAACTTAACAAAACAAAGTCTAATTGCAACTTAAATTTGACCTCCTCCTTGTAGGAGGTCAATCAAAAAAAGAAATGTTACTCAATCAAAGGTCCAACTGATCACCGCGCCTGTATTGTAAATATGCAGTTACAAATAATCCTGTTAAAGTAATAGGAATTAGACCTAAGACGATTCCAAATAGAAAAACTTCAATCATTTCGATTTGTTTTAGGGAATAAAAAGATAGGTAAGATCTATCCCTAAATATTAATCTGAATTATCCGTGAATCTCAATGACCGGGAATTTGCAATTGAGAACCATAGAATAACTGAAATAAAATATTCTGGGAGGCTTTGATTTTGATTTTTGTAAATTGTTTATTGAATTTCATTCATTTCAAATAAGTCGTATCTTGTTCAAACCAATAAATATAGCTGGGGTTATAGTTGAAGCAGCCAGTAAAAAACCAAAATAACTAGTTAGAATAGGCATGAAAGAGCTAAATTAGATATGTTCTTTTAATACATATATGAATAAAACATTTACCTAAGTCTCAATCCAGATATGACGGTAATAAAAACTAATTTAAAGAATTCGTTTAGTTTCAATTGAAAGTTATTGATTCATCAGTCATTATAGATGGACGCTAAAAAAAAAGAAAACCTTGACTTT